TTGGACTCTATATATTAACGATCGGGAATCGTCGAGGTATTTGTTCAAATAGGTATAATCCATGTAATCGAAGAAACTATCAAAATGAAACGGTTGACGATAATAAGTATACGAAAGAGAAAGAACCCTATTTTTGTAGTTCCTATGATGCACTTGGAGCTTATCGGCAGAAACGAATCAATTTAGATAGTCCTTTGTGGCTCCGGTGGCGACTCGATCAACGTGTCATTGCCTCAAGAGAAGTTCCCATCGAAGTTCAATATGAATCTTTGGGTACCTATCATGAGATTTATGGGCACTATCTAATAGTAAGAAGTGTAAAACTAATAGTAAGAAGTGTAAAAAAAGAAATCCTTTGTATATACATTCGAACAACTGCCGGTCATATTTCTTTTTATCGAGAAATAGAAGAAGCCATACAAGGGTTTTGTCGGGCCTACTCATACGATACCTAAGCTAAGTAATTATGTGATACCGTGGGAATTCGGTTCTCTACGGCTCAACCGGTATCATAATTCCTGAATTTCTACGTGAATCAAGATCGAGGAAAGGAAGTCTTCAAATCACTGACTCAAACCCATTGTCGAATCCTACTCAGCGGAATATGGAGGTACTTATGGCAGAACGGGCCGATCTGGTTTTTCACAATAAAGTGATAGATGCAACTGCCATGAAACGACTTATTAGCAGATTAATAGATCACTTCGGAATGGCATATACATCGCACATCCTGGATCAAGTAAAGACTCTGGGTTTCCAGCAAGCCACTGCTACATCCATTTCATTAGGAATTGATGATCTTTTAACAATACCTTCTAAGGGATGGCTAGTCCAAGATGCTGAACAACAAAGTTTGATTTTAGAAAAGCACCATCATTATGGGAATGTACACGCGGTAGAAAAATTGCGTCAATCCATTGAGATATGGTATGCTACAAGTGAATATTTGAGACAAGAAATGCATCCTAATTTTAGGATGACTGATCCTTCTAATCCAGTCCATATAATGTCCTTTTCGGGAGCTAGAGGAAATGCATCTCAGGTACACCAATTAGTAGGTATGAGAGGATTAATGTCGGACCCCCAAGGACAAATGATTGATTTACCCATTCAAAGCAATTTACGCGAAGGACTCTCTTTAACGGAATATATAATTTCCTGCTACGGAGCCCGCAAAGGAGTTGTGGATACTGCTGTACGAACATCAGATGCTGGATACCTCACGCGTAGACTTGTTGAAGTAGTTCAACACATTGTTGTGCGTAGAACAGATTGTGGCACTATCCGAGGTATTTCCGTGAGTCCTCGAAATGGGATGACGGAAAAAATTTGGATCCAAACACTAATTGGTCGTGTATTAGCAGACGATATATATATGGGTCTACGATGCATTGCCACTCGAAATCAAGATATTGGTATTGGACTTGTCAATCGATTCATAACCTTTCGAGCACAATCAATATATATTCGAACCCCCTTTATTTGCAGGAGTACATCTTGGATCTGTAGATTATGTTATGGTCGGAGTCCCACTCATGGCGACCTGGTCGAATTGGGAGAAGCAGTAGGTATTATTGCAGGTCAATCAATTGGGGAACCAGGGACTCAACTAACATTAAGAACTTTTCATACCGGTGGAGTATTTACAGGTGGTACTGCAGAACATGTACGAGCTCCTTCTAATGGAAAAATAAAATTCAACGAGGATTTGGTTCATCCCACACGTACACGTCATGGACATCCTGCTTTTCTATGTTATATAGACCTGTATGTAACTATTGAGAGTCAGGATATTCTACATAATGTGAATATTCCACAAAAAAGTTTTCTTTTAGTTCAAAACGATCAATATGTAGAATCAGAACAAGTGATTGCTGAGATTCGCGCTGGAACATCCACTTTCAATTTTAAAGAGAGGGTTCGAAAACATATTTATTCTGACTCAGAGGGAGAAATGCACTGGAGTACCGATGTGTACCATGCGCCTGAATATAGATATGGTAATGTTCATCTCTTACCAAAAACAAGTCATTTATGGATATTATCAGGAGGTCCGTGCAGATCCAGTATAGTCACTTTTTCGCTCCACAAGGATCAAGATCAAATGAATGTTCATTCTCTTTCTGTCGAACGGAGATCTATTTCTGACCTCTCAGTGACTAATGATCGAGTGAGACACAAATTGTTTAGTTCGGATCCTTCCAGTAAAAAAGGGCAGGGGATTCTTGATTATTCAGGACCTGATCGAATCATATCTAATGGTTATTGGAATTTCCTATATCCTGCCATTCTCCACGAGAATTCTGATTTATTGGCGAAAAGGCGAAGAAATAGATTCATCATCCCATTCCAATATGATCAAGAACGGGAGAAAGAACTAATGCTCCGTTCTGGTATCTCGATTGAAATACCCATAAATGGGATTTTACGTAGAAATAGTATTCTTGCTTATTTCGACGATCCCCGATACAGAAGAAGTAGTTCAGGAATTACTAAATAT